ACTAGAAAAATAGAAAAACTTAAAAAAAAACCTTCATAAACAATCTTTTTTAATGAGTCCTTTTTACGTTATTTCGTACTCTATTGGACAATTCCTTTGTTTGTGGGATTATTTTCTCACGAGAGATAATTAAATTCTAGAATGGATTGCTACCTATGACTAGATCTCGGATAAATGGAAATTTTATTGATAAGACCTTTTCAATTGTAGCCAATATCTTATTACGAATAATTCCGACAACTTCAGGAGAAAAGGAGGCATTCGCCTATTACAGAGATGGTGCGATTTGATTCTTTTTTCCCTTTTTTTGCTCTCAGTGTTAGGAGAAAGACACACTCTTCGGATAGAAAGAAAAAATGGAAAAAAACCTACGCTTGCTGAAGGTGAAGTTTGTGGAAATAAAAGAATTAATTCCTTCTGTCGTGTATCCCCGATTAATGCAGCCTCATATGCTTAAATTTTGGATTTATAGTATTAAGCGAAAGGTTATACCTATACTTATGGGTTAGGTCAACTCTACTCCACTAGTACCAATGGGCGGCATGGGGGAAGAAGCACTACGTTTAGGAATCAACAACACGAAAACTTTGTTAAAAAAGATATCCCCCCTTCCTTATCGGGATCGGGACTAAGAAGAATGGTTGGGACAACAAACATCCATCTCGTTCGTATTTTGGATACCCGTATAACCATCGAAGACTGTTGAAGTGACTAATTCCAGGAAATTAAGCGGCGTTGAGGACAAAGCAATTGTTGGAGTTACCATTTTTTTTATCCAGTACCAACATACTTGATGTTAAGAAAAGATCTTTTACAGAAAGGTTGGCTAGAGATTTATTGTAAAAACACTAGCCCCGCTCAGTTCATAATGAGAATACTGCAATCTTTTTTTATTCTATGTATTTTTATCATTATGCACATAAAGGAGAGGAGGAGCCGTATGAGATGAAAATCTCACGTACGGTTCTGGAACGGAGATTCTTTGAACCGAATGACGACCGTAACGGATGTCGGCTCAATCCGAAGGAAATTATGCGGAAGCTTTACAGAATTATTATGAAGCTATGCGACTGGAAATTGATCCCTATGATCGAAGTTATATACTTTATAACATAGGCCTTATCCACACAAGTAACGGAGAACATACGAAAGCTTTGGAATATTATTTTCGGGCACTAGAACGAAACCCGTTCTTACCACAAGCTTTTAATAATATGGCCGTGATCTGTCATTACGTGCGACTATCTCCACTATAGAAAGAAAAAAGAAAAGAAAGAGCAAATCCGCTAATAAATACTAGAAAAAAAAAAAAAGGATTTCTACATATATATCGTCCAAAACAACGATTTTTATCAGCTGTAGCAAAGAAAAAGAAAGAAACTTCATAGAAGTTGAAATATGAAGAAATAGATATGCCTAGATACTTTTTTTTCTATGGATAAAAGATCTAATTGATAGAGAAAGCACCGTAAAGATCAATTAGCGAGGTTTTGGGCCAATATAAGAAGAACTGCTTACTTATATCATGATATAAAAGTTAGGAATCCACTTATGTAATAGAGTTGATCCCCTAAAGTTTTGAGCAGCGGTGTAGTATCAGATCCCAAAGATAGTAAGTCTTTTCTTTTTTATGAAGAAAAGTCTTTTTCACGGATTCTATAGAAATTTATATATCATATATGAAAGTATATGATATAGGAAACCGAGATAGTTACCTTTCAGAAAATTATAATGAGAGTGTAAATGCCGATGCTTTATTCTTCTGAAGGTAGGAGAAAAGATAAAACTATAAAGCGGATTCCTTTTTTTATTAATCCAAATTAAAGTTTGAAACTCATGTAATTATCCTCTTTTTTTTTGTTAACTCGAGAAAAAAAAAAATAGAATAGATCTAATAAAAAAATGGGGCACGAAAAGAATTAACTGCTGAGCCGTATGAGGCAGGAAACTCTCAAGTACGGTTCTAAGGGAAGGGAATTTACTCACCTATTCCGACCGCGGAGAACAGGCCATTCGACAGGGAGATTCGGAAATTGCGGAGGCTTGGTTTGATCAAGCCGCTGAGTATTGGAAACAAGCTATAGCCCTTACCCCTGGTAATTATATTGAAGCGCAAAATTGGTTGAAGATCACAGGGCGTTTTGAATAAGAGCACTCTGTTTATTATTCTGTTTATTATTTTATTATTATTTTTATTATTAGTTATATAGTTATTAGTATAGTATTCGATTTTTTTATTTATATTATAGTTTTAGTTATATATAGTTATAGTTTATAGTATTATAGTATAGTTAATTAAATTATAGTATAGTTTATAGTATAGTTAATTAATTTTAGTATTATAGTATAGTTAATTAATTTTCTAATTAATTTTTTGTTGTCCCCATCAGTCAAATCAAATAAAACAGATCATTTCTCTAGGAACAAACAATCAACGAATTTCATTATATCCCTTCTAAGATCGTTCTATTTCGTTTGGTATTTCGTAGGGATAAATGAT